CCAACCAGCAACCAGAGCTGTATGCATTATATGGACAGAAATCAATCGACCGGGATCATTCAATACGACAGTATGAACACGATACCAAGGCAAACCCATGGAAATACCTCTTTATCAAAGAAAAATAGACACTATGTAACTTTATTGCATTAGAAAAAACTATGCTATTGATATTCTCTTTTCAGTGGATTATCTCGAAGCAAGGGTTAATGTTAATATTTGTATTTGTTCTATTCTGTTGGTACTAATGGAACAATTCTGTTCGTAGGAACAAAGATAAACAGATCTATTCTATACCCAATAAGTACCAATACGCAATGGGGGTTGATCCCATTTTCTATGAGTGAATGCACCCATACTTGTTCATCATTCGAAGGCCCTATTCGTAAAAATTTTCCTTTATTCATTCTGTCTTCTTTTATGAACTTATCCAATCTAAGGATAAAATATGATGAAGGCCAATATTATGAAGACAATAAACTCATTGTTACGTTTCCATACCAAAGTGAAATAAAGTACTAAATTCTTTTTTCTGTTTTTTTATGCCTATTGGTGTTCCAAAAGTTCCTTTTCGAAATCCTGGAGAGGACGATATATCTTGGATTGACGTATAGTGCGGCTTGTCAGATATATTGGGTCATATGGTATTTTCCCGTTCTCTCCCTCGATCGAGATATCCTCTGTTTCGCCCAAGAAAGATTGATTGAATCATCAACAATTTGGAGCGTGAAGTTCAATTAGATCCATTTTATTTTTGGGGGGATCCAGATTAATATTATCAAATAATTTATGGTTGGCTTAGTTGGATCAATAAAATGAAGTATACAGGCTCCGTTTATAAAAAACCCAATTGGTAATATATGATTACTATATTGTATCATAAATGATTTTATTTATAAATAGAAATAGGAGTGATCTCAAACTGTTAATCAATCGAGTAATAGGATGAATACGTCGAATATTTGGTGAAGACATGAAATAAATAAAAAAAGGAAGTTGTAGTAAAAAGAAGTGGTATTGGGGGCATTTGTCCTATATGTGCAAATCGAAGTCGATCGGATCTTTACCCGGAGTAGAGCATAAACCTAAAAAAATTAAGAAGGCCCATTTAGAAACAAGAAAATGACATCGTGATTTGGATCGGATCTCGATGAGACAATACATCAATGATAAGTTAGTTCGATAAGTTTAATGAATTCTTTTTTTTTTTATTTTATATATATTTATATATATTATATGGAAGGGTCAAAACTCATCTTTCTTGAAAAATCGAAGAAAAAGCCCCCTCGTTTTAGAAAGAGCTTGCTATGAAAAAAAAGAGGGCTGGAATCTACACATTGATTCTTTTTCGCGATTTTTTTTAGAACCGTATGCATCAAAAGGTGCATGTACGGTTCCTGAGGGATACAATTTTATCCTAATCAACCGACTTTATCGAGAAAGATTACTTTTTTTAGGCCAAGAGGTTGAGAGCGAGATCTCGAATCAACTTATTGGTCTTATGATATATCTCAGTATAGAGGATGAAAACAAAGATCTGTATTTTTTTATAAATTCTCCTGGCGGATGGGTACTACCCGGAATAGCTATTTATGATACTATGCAATTTGTGCCACCAGAGGTACATACAATATGCCTGGGATTAGCCGCTTCAATGGGATCTTTTATCCTGGTCGGAGGAACAATTACCAAACGTCTAGCATTCCCTCACGCTTGGCGCCAATGAGTTTTTTATTTGATAGAAAAAAGCAGACTATGCCTTCGCCATATGAAATATGAATATTAAGTAATAATAGCATGGCACTTCGAATTCGATATGAGAAAATTCTTTATTGTTTTTTTTTTCAAAACATTAGATTATGTATCGAAAGAGAAGTATGAGATAAAGGGTATTTCCGATTTTATCTTATCTATCGGGGGTCCGTTTCAGCGTCACAAACTTTTTGTTTTCACACCAGAAGGCTCTTAACAATCTTTATGTTATGAAAGGATACGAAAATAAAAAATAATCTTATTTGGTTCTTATTTTATTTGATCAGATCAAAAAGAAACTTTGGGATTGCTGAATCATAGAGGAAATAAATATATAACGTAACGGAGCCATCATAGTATTTTTTAACTTCTCCGAAAGGAAGGGTGGTAATTGGATCATTTACCGATCTGGATCTGACAGATCCTACATTTTTCGATGGCAGGTAAAAGTCAATTCCATTGTAGAGCCGTATGCAATTCGCAAAAGATGCCTGTACGGTTGTTCAATTCTATCTTTTTTTCTTGTTATTCTTTATCTCTTCTCTTCGACTCATCATACGAGATAGAGAAATCATTTATTATGTTATATCATCAGGGTAATGATCCATCAACCGGCTGCCGCTTTTTATGAGGCACAAGCCGGAGAATTTGTCATGGAAGCGGAAGAACTACTGAAACTGCGCGAAATCATCACAAAGGTTTATGTACAAAGAACGGGCAAACCCTTATGGGTTGTATCCGAAGACCTGGAAAGGGATGTTTTTATGTCAGCAACAGAAGCCCAAACTCATGGAATTGTTGATCTTGTAGCGGTTCAATGAAAAAAGAAAGGATTTCGTGCAAATCCGTGATTTGAGATCTTCTTACCGGGTTTCATTTTCATTAAATTAAATAAAATGGGGGTAATTCATAATCATCCGGTTAGGATCGATCTAAACCAGTACATTATGTATATGATTCAGCATGCCAACTATTAAACAACTTATTAGAAACACAAGACAGCCAATCAGAAATGTCACGAAATCCCCCGCTCTTCGGGGGTGTCCTCAGCGCCGAGGAACATGTACTAGGGTGTATGTGCGACTCGTTCAGATCATGGACTGGGACGAAAAACAACTTTTCCAGTATCAATGATCAGTACCAGTGAATAGAATGGAAGAACTCCATTCACTATCTAAACTAAAAAAAAAAAAAGATCTATCATATTCCCCTATTGTGTATTGTGTATGAAATTTATGGTTTCCGTCGGTGCAAATACAATCACCTAAATTTAAGATAATAAGCAATTCCCCATTGGCAAAAGGGTTATCCATTAAGCGGGGAAAATCAGCAGAAAGATTAGGCTCCCACTCTTGCAAGAACGGACTAACAGGGTCAGCTACTTAGCTAACCTTCATAATTAAATACCGTTACTGTATAGGTAGATCTCATTGTGAAAGACCTATTACTGGATAATTCATGGGTAGAGCCAAAGAGTGTGAACTGTACAAGTTACCAATAAGATTTATTAAATGAAGGAAGGAGCTCCGGTGTATAGAAAGGACCTCACCGTTTAAGAAGTAACCATAGAAACGATGGAACCCACTATTTCTTTATCCATTTAATTTCAAATTGACTACTTTTTTAGTTAATTTACTATGTTTTTGATACCTAGTATCAATACTATTTCTTATTTCGAGGTGAAATGCATAGAAAAAAGAAAAAAAAATCGTGGTCGGGAAGGTTATAGTAGCAAAAGCCATTGGAATTTTTATTTTATACATTGGAAGAATCCGCTTTGTTATTAATAGACCAGGAAAGGGTACAAGGATAACTGAAAGAAAGGAAATCAATTAGTTATTCATCAAAGTTTCATTTATTCAATGACCAGAACTAGACGAGGATATATAGCTCGTAGACGTAGAACAAAAATTCGTTTATTTACATCAAGCTTTCGAGGAGCCCATTCAAGACTTACTCGAACTATTACTCAACAGAAAATCAGAGCTTTGGTTTCGACTCATCGGGATAGAGATCGGCAAAAGAGAGATTTTCGTCGTTTGTGGATCACTCGGATAAATGCAGTAATTCACGAGAATGGGGCATCCTATAGTTATAGTAGATTTATACACGATCTGTACAAGAGGCAGTTACTTCTTAATCGTAAAATACTTGCACAAATAGCTATATCCAATAGGAATTGTCTTTATATGATTTCCAATGAGATCATAAAATAAAGAGATTGTAAAGAATTCACCGGAATGATTTAATGATTTAAATAAATGGAGTTCCCCGGAGAATGAACTCCGGGAAGGTAGATTCTAAATTAGTATGATAAAATATGATAAAGTCGTCAAAATGAAGGAATATGTTCAATAAAAAAAAAAGGATTTCTTCTTCTTCCCCGATTATTTTTGTTTCTTACAACACAACAATCAAATCTCGATTCTTAGATTTTTCGAACAAAACATCAAATCCGCGTTTGAGTTCGAATTGGAATTTCGATTCAATTGAAGAGTAAGCCTATTTATTTCTGGTTCTAAGACCAGTAGTTCTAGCGGTCGACTCGGTTCTTTCAAATTGTTTCTCATTATTAAGAAAAGGTAACGAAGATAAAATACGAGCTTGTTTTATAGCAATAGTAATTAATCGTTGTTGTTTCAAAGTCAATCTATTCACTCGTCTAGATAATATTTTTCCTTGTTCACTAATAAATCGACTAATTAAACTCATGTTTCTATAATCAATTCGATCCCCCGATTGGATCGGGGGCAAACGCCTACGAAAAGATCGCTTGGATTTAAGAAAAGGTCGCTTGGATTTATCCATGGTTTGTTTATTCCTTATCCCGAAAATCCTATTTCGTTCGGATCAAAAATGAATTAGAATTCAGAAATAGGATTTGGTTTATTTCTATTTAAATATATGTTATATATATTATATAATATTATATACTATATTATTTTACTATATTATTTTTACTGTTCCTTGGAAGGGTGACACACAGGCCCTCGGTTCGATCTATTTTTTTATCTCCCCATGAATCGTATGTTTATAACAATAGGGACAGAATTTTTGCAATTCCAATCGACCGGGCGTATTGTGTCGATTTTTTTCAGTAATATATCTGGAAATGCCTGTTGATTCCTTATTAACACCGCCTCGTACACAATTAGTACATTCCAAAAGAACCCTTATTCGGGCATCTTTACTCTTGGCCATGAACCTCCTTTGTTTTTTTTTATTCATTCAAGTCTTCTATTTTCGATCCGAAGAAAGTAAGGAAAAAAAATAGAAGTTGCTAACTCAAAATCCAATTATGATATGAAGGATTTCGTTGTAATCAATATCAATAGAGTAATAGTAAATAATAAGTAATACAATGATTTCTAACTATAACTATATTTCTAATCGCAGTACAGTATTTAATTTAAGGATCTTGTATGATACTCTTGCACTAGACCAACATTTACATTTACGTTTTCCCTCTATTCTTAATTTGATTCGAGTCTGAACCCGAGTTTCGCTGAGGTTAAATCCACTTTTATTCTTTCTCTTACTCCTCCCTTATAAAATTCTAAAAAAGAGAAAAAAAGAGGAGGGGGAAAGGAATTAGTCACAGATATTTGATTGTATCTCTAATATTCTTCACCCCTTCTCATGTTAATTAAAAAAAGGGAATGTCAACGCATCCGGGAATAAACGATTAATCTCTATCAATAGACCTGCTAAGGACCCGAACCATATAGTACTTAGTACCGGTGCCGTGGAAAGATATGTTTTTAGATCTCGCATTTAAAATCCTCCTTATTTATTGTAATACATAATGGTAATACATATATGATCAGATGCATATGGACCACTTGTATTTGTACACAGAATTCCCGATTCAAATTGAAGATTCGCTAGATAAGATTTTCTTTTTCTTAAAACATAAAAAGAAGTTTCTTTACTCCTGAGCATTCCCCAAAAATATTCATTTATTTTTTATTTCATTTTTAGGGTGGGTTTCATATTTTATATGTATATAAGTCTTTTATTATTATATGTTAATATATAATAATATGATAAAAAAAAAAAGAAGAAATGGGAAGAAAAATTGTGTATATCAATGGAGGAAATAAGGATGTGGAAAACAAGACAGGTATTCTCTACAATGACACTGTAGACCAATTGAAAGGGATGTAGCGCAGCTTGGTAGCGCGTTTGTTTTGGGTACAAAATGTCACGGGTTCAAATCCTGTCATCCCTACCTATTACTTCTCCTCTGAGCAGTAACGAAGAATCAATTGAGATCAATTAAAATTGGATATACATAATTTTTCATTTTATGATACTATAATAGTATATGCATACAAGATGTGTTGGAGTTACAAAAAGAATCCTTTTCTTTATAGTCTTATCTATTGTGATAAGAAAACGCTCTTAGTTCAGTTTGGTAGAACGTGGGTCTCCAAAACCCAATGTCGTAGGTTCAAATCCTACAGAGCGTGATTCCGTTTTTGTTAGTTGGAATTACACTGAACTAACTTCACTAACTTGAACAGCAATCTGAATTTGACCTCCTGTGGATTAAAGAATAAAGAAAAGAGGAGGTCAATCAAAAAAAGAGATGTTAATTAATCAAAGGTCCAACTGATCACCACGTCTGTATTGTAAATATGCAGTTACGAATAATCCAGCCAAAGTAATAGGAATTAGACCTAAGACGATTCCAAATAGAAAAACTTCAATCATTTCATTTCAATTTGTTTGAAAAGGGGAAAAGAGAGGTAATATCTATCCCTAAATCTTAATCCGAATTGCCCATGAATCGCAATGACCAAGAATTGGCAATTGACACGGTAAGGAACTCATAGAATACATGGAATCTCACGGAAAGGTTTCTCTTTATGAATTGTTTATTCGATTAATTTCAAATAAGTCGTATCTTGCTTAGACCAATAAATAGGACTGAGGTTATAGTTGAAGCCGCTAGTAGAAAACCGAAATAACTAGTTATAGTAGGCATGAAGGAGCTAAATGAAATATGTTCTTTATTATACATATGTTTATAAAGCACTTACCTAAGTTTCCATTTTTGCGAGATACGAGGATAAACAAAAATACCAATTGAAAGAATAAGTTAAATTGAAAGTTTTTGATTCATCAATCAATTATTATAGGCGGCACTAACAAAGATAGAGTCACAGAGGTATAAAAAGAAATCGATTCATTATCTGTGGCATCTACCCATACCGTGATTCCGAATCAACAGATTCATTGAGCAACTCTTGAGTAAACTAATAATAAAATAAGAACTGTGCCGTGTAACTTCATTCAAAAATGAAACTTTCTTTGCGTCACTATGAAACAAAATTAGAAAATCATTTCTATTTTGATCATTTCTTTTTTAATTGTATCGAATACATTTTATATTTTGGAACGAAGAGTGCCCTTATAACAATAAAATCTTTTCTTTTACTTTTTACTTTAATTTTAACTCATTAGATTCAATAGTAGGTTCATTCACATAGTATCTCGAATGAGAAAAAAAAAAAGATATCGCACGATCAGATCACTCGAAAAAATAAAATCTGTATTTTGGTTCAATTAGATTCTAAAAAATTCCTATTATCTTTTCCTTTATAGGTTCCACATTTTGTCTTTCCATATTATAACTTCTAGTTAGGTAGTTAGGTCAAGAAAGAACCCTTAGATCTAATACAACAATGCGTGCTTCGCGAATATTGATTGTTCCCATTATTTTATTCATTGTTCTCTTTCTTT